TTAAGTTTTATATGATTTTTTTTTTTATAAACATAATCATTTGATAAAGATGGTGAAATGAGTCGGTCAATTATTTTTAGCCTAATTATGCAAAAATGATGCAAAAAAAATTTTTTTTTTTTTACCAAATTTTTATTAACTAATCTTTTTTTCCGAAAGCCCAAAAAAGGACCCAAATTCCTACTTACAGGGCCTTCTATATATAAATGTTTAACGAATCTTATATAATATATACGTATATATATATATAATTCTTTCTATTTAAATATATTAGTATATTGCTTTATAATCTATAAGATATAAGATATTTATTTAAAAAGAATAAACTTATAAATCGTGGTCTATCTCTAAATATATCTTGGCTTAATAATATATAAGTTTCAGAATGCCTTTAAAGATCCTCATAGAGAGAAAAATGGTAATCTATAAATAAGACATCGGTTTATATTTATGGTATAAAGAATATAGATACTTATTAATATATAAATAATTTATATATATATAGAAACTTAATATGAATATCTATAATTGAAATATATATAAAATAAATTAATTAATAGAAAATAATTTTATATTATTATATAAATATTTACATTATAAATAAATAAATACAGTCAAATAAATAATTATATTTATTAATTGTTAAGATAGTAAACATTTATTAAGAAATTAAAAATTAACGAAAAAAAAAAAAAACCCTATTTATCACACATTCCTTAAATTTTAACCATTTATATTAGAATAAAATTTTTTCATAAAAATATGGAATTATTTAATTTTGTTATTTTATAAATAATTCTGGATTTTGAGTTTTTTATATAAACAATATACGATTTTTAGGCTAAGCTTTACTTTATGTTTATGGAAATAATTTTCTAGGTTAACTTAAAAGAGTAAGGGGACATCAAGGTGGCCTTCTTGGGGGAGAAGACTTCACTTGGTCAAAGGTATTTCTGAATTTATTCGGAATTTTCCTTTAATTTCTTGCGGGCTATCTATTTATATGTTTATCCCTATATATTTTTAAGAAAAGTTTAATTCTAGCTTAGAAATTGGGTTTAATTTTATTTTACATGTAAATTTTAGTGGGATTTTTATTTTTGACTTAGAAAGTTGAAATAAGCAAAATTATTATTCGCAGTGGAGTAATTTAAATATCAGTGAAAGCTGGATTTAGGAATAATTTTTAATATTGACATAATTTGTGCCAGCAGTTGCGGTTACACAGATAATATAATTCAATTTTTTTGGTTACAGTTAATTTGTTTTATAATTTTAATTCTGAATTTATGGGGTGAAATCTTAATTTTGGGTAAAAATTTATTTTTGTTAATGAGGCTGAGATATTCTTTTTAAAGACTAGGATTAGATACCCTATTATTTTGAATGTAAATTCTTATTACCAGGTTAGTATTAGTTATGTTCTTGAAAATTAAAGATTTTGGCGGTATTTTAGTCCATTCAGAGGAACCTGTCCTGTAATTGATAGTCCACGATTAGTCGTACTTTTTCTTTTAGTTTATATATCGTCGTAGTTTGAACATTTTATTAGAATATAAATGTTCATGATTTTTGGGGAATGGAAATCAGATCAAGGTGTAGCTTATGAAAAAGAAGAGATGGGTTACAATAAATTTATTTGGGAATTAATTTCTTTAAAGGGATTATGAACATGGATTTGAAAGTAATTTTAATTATATAATTAATTTGATTTTGGCTCTAGAATATGCACATATCGCCCGTCGCTTTCACTCCAAGGTGAAATAAGTCGTAACAAAGTAGGCCTACTGGAAAGTGGGCCTGGAAAGGTCAAACTAGAGCTTGAAATAAAGCATTTTATTTACATTAAAAAGTTAATTGTGGGATTCAATTTGGTTTGATGTTTTATTGATTATTATTTTGTTAAGTTTTTAGAAAGATTTAAAATAAGAATATTAGGGTTTAATTATTAGTTAAGAATAAATTTTTTTTATTATAGATAATTAGTATTGAAAAAGAAATTATTATAATTTAAAGAAGAATAATTTATTTTTAGTACCTTGTGTATCAGGGTTTATTAAAAATTTTCTAAAAATTTAGTTTTCTCGAATTTAGAAGAGCTATTGGTTTATTGATTTTACTGTTGAATAATTATTTAAAATAAGCTGATAGAAATGAAACGTTATTCGTTTCTAAATATATCTAGTTTTTAAAGAAAAAAATTTAATTTTGTTTGTTTAAGGGATTTCCTAAATTTTTAGGATTTTTTTGTTACAAGGCAATATCTTAGGGGATGAGCTCTATAGATAAATTTTTATAATTTAATTTAAATAGCAAAATATATAGGATTAGAAGTTTTCATTATTAGAACAGTGTTATAACTGATTTTGTTTATAATAATTATTTATATTAAATTTAAATTTTTTATTTAAATATAATTTTTAATTATAAAAATTAAGTAATAATGATAAAATTAGTATAATTATATTTTTGATAAAGTTTTACTGTTTAAGATAAGGTTAAGGAATTCGGCAAATAGATTTTTCACCTGTTTATTAAAAACATGGCCTTTTGATTTTTATTTAAGGTCTGGCCTGCCCACTGATAATTTAAAGGGCCGCGGTATTTTGACCGTGCAAAGGTAGCATAATCATTAGTTTTTTAATTGAAAGCTGGAATGAATGGTCGGATGAGAAAATGGCTGTCTCTATCTTAATTTCTAGAATTTAACTTTTAAGTAAAAAGGCTTAAATGTTATTAAAAGACGAGAAGACCCTATAGAGTTTTATATCTTTTTTAATAGAAATTTTTAGTATTATTAACTTTTATTAATAAAGATATTTGGTTGGGGAGACTGAAAAATTAAGTTAACTTTTTCTTATTTTTACACTAATTAGTGATTAATTGATCCATAATTTATGATTGAAAGATAAAATTACCTTAGGGATAACAGCGTAATCCTTTCTGAGAGTTCTAATCGAAGGGAGGGTTTGCGACCTCGATGTTGGATTAAAATTAATTTTCGGTGCAGAAGCTGGGAATATTAGGTCTGTTCGACCTTTAAAATTTTACATGATCTGAGTTTAAACCGGCGTGAGCCAGGTTGGTTTCTATCTTTAATAAAGTGAAATATTTTAGTACGAAAGGACCAAGTATTTGATAATCTATTTTTTTTTAGAATATTATTGTTGTTTTGGCAGATTAGTGCTATTGATTTAGAATCCTTATATGTAATTTTTATTACAGACAACATTGTTGATAAAAGATTTGATTTTAGTATTTATTTCTAGTTTAATTTTGGTTGTTTGCGTTTTGGTGGGGGTGGCATTTTTGACGTTGCTAGAACGTAAGGTTCTTGGGTATATCCAGATTCGTAAAGGTCCTAATAAGGTAGGTTTTATTGGATTACTTCAGCCTTTCAGAGATGCAATTAAGTTATTTACTAAAGAACAAACTTATCCTTTTATATCAAATTTTAATTTGTATTATTTCTCTCCAGTTATTAATTTATTTTTGTCTTTATTTTTGTGATTATGCGTCCCTTTCGCCAGAATTAATATTAGTTTTAATTTATCTTTTTTGTTCTTTCTTAGTGTCTCTAGGTTGAGGGTCTACAGAATTATGTTAGCGGGGTGATCATCTAATTCTAATTACTCTTTGCTAGGGAGTTTACGGTCTGTGGCTCAGACTATTTCCTACGAAGTTAGATTGGCTTTGATTTTATTATCTTTTTTATTTCTTATTTTAGGGTTTAATTTATTGGACACCACAAAGTTCCAAGAAAATACGTGATTTTTATTTGTTCTTTTTCCTCTTTGTTTAATATGATTTGTTTCGAGACTGGCAGAAACTAATCGGACTCCCTTTGATTTTGCCGAGGGGGAGTCAGAATTAGTATCTGGTTTTAATGTAGAGTATAGAAGAGGCGGGTTTGCTATAATTTTTCTTGCAGAATATGCTAGAATTTTATTTATGAGTATGCTTTGCTGTGTTTTGTTCCTAGGAGGGGATTTTGCTTCATGATTTTTTTTCTTTAAATTAACTTTTGTTGGGTTTATTTGAATTTGGGTCCGCGGAACCTTGCCTCGGTTTCGTTATGATAAATTGATGTATTTAGCTTGGAAAAGGTATTTGCCTGTTTCATTAAATTTTCTCTTATTTTTTTGCAGATTGAAAATAAATATTTTCAATCTTTTGGTTTAGTTAACAAAATTTAGTACAAAGTTAATAGAAAATTAATATTTCTTTTTTATACTTTCAAAATATATACTTATACAAGTTCATTAACTAAGAAAAAATAATATTGTCTCAGGTTTTAGCTGATAGGGGGTTGATTACGTAAAATAAGAAATAAACTACAGTTAAGATTTGCCCGACTATAATGTATGGATCTTCAACAGGCCGAGCTCCGATTCATGTCAATAGAAGGAAAATTCCTATAATTGATCAAAATAAAAGTTTATTTGAAGGGTAAAATTGGGTTCTTTGGATATTCCTTTTGTTAATGAATGGGAGAAGATAGAGTACAGCGATTGATATGGCGAGAGCAATTACTCCTCCCAATTTGTTGGGGATTGAACGGAGAATAGCGTAGGCAAATAGAAAATATCATTCAGGCTGGATATGGACGGGGGTTACAAGGGGGTTAGCCGGGGTGAAATTATCAGGGTCCCCTAGAAGGTACGGATCAGATAAGGATAATGATACTAGCATGAATGTTATAACTAGAAACCCTACAATATCTTTTAGGGAGAAATAAGGATGGAAGGGGATTTTGTCGATATTTCTTTTTGTTCCTAAAGGGTTCCTTGAGCCTGTTTGGTGTAAAAATAGTAGGTGTACAATAACTATAGCTCTTACAATAAAGGGAAATAAAAAGTGGAATGTAAAAAATCGTGTTAGTGTAGCGTTGTCTACAGCAAATCCTCCTCATACCCATTGTACAATGGTAGTTCCTAAATACGGGATAGCTGATAATAAATTAGTAATTACTGTGGCCCCCCAAAATGATATTTGGCCTCATGGTAATACATAACCTAGGAATGCTGTTGCTATTACTAAGAAAAAAATTGTTACTCCGATTATTCATGTTTCTTTTAGATAAAAAGATCTATAATATATACCTCGGCCGATGTGAATATATAAACAGATAAAAAAGAATGAGGCTCCGTTAGCGTGAAGGGTTCGTAGGAGTCAGCCGTAATTTACATCACGGCAGATGTGGGCTACTCTGTTGAAGGCTGATTCAACATTAGGACAGTAATGTATGGCAAGGAATAGGCCGGTTAAAATTTGGATTCCTAGACATAAACCTAATAATGAACCAAAGTTCCATAATGTGGAGATGTTGGAAGGAGTCGGCAAATCAATAAGTGAATTATTGATAATACGGATAAGAGGAGATTTTTTTCGTAATGGAGAGTTCATTAGAATTTTTGTCGTAGGGGACCATACTGAATGTTGGTAATTTTAACTACTATAATAAGAGTGATTAGCAAATAAACAATGATTATGGTTAAGTTGAATCTAGCCGGGGTATTAATAAATTTAGTTATTGAGTTGAAATTTAGGGGTGTCTTGTTCTGGCTAACAAGGTCGTAAGTTAATAAAAATTGATTGGGGAAGGAATAATCTAGCAGTGCAAGAGCTAGGAGAGAAACTAAGAATAAAATAAATACAATAAATAATTTAGATGAAAATTTAAATTTTTCGTTTGAAGCGATTCTTGTTATGTAGATAAATAGAATTAATATCCCCCCTACTATAATAAGGAATAGAATGTAAGAAAATCAAAAGTTGAAACTTATTAGTCCAGTAATTAGGGATACAACTATTGTTTGGAGAAGAAGAACTAGCCCAAATGATAGGGGGTGGGAGATAGAGAGGAAAAAGATTGATAGTGTTACTGTTGATAATAAAAGTATTGTTGTTAAGATACAAGGAATAGTTTAATAAAAATTTTAGTTTTGGAGATTAAAGATGAGGGCTTCCTTTTCCTTGATGTTTTAAAAGAGAATTCTTATTTTTGGTTTACAAGACCAATATTTTTGTTAAATTATTAAAACTTTAATGTTAGTATTTATAATTAGGAGTATTTCTTTTTTTGCAGGTTTGTTAGTTTTTTCTTCTAAGCGAAAACATCTGCTTTTGATATTGTTGAGTTTAGAATATATTGTTTTGTCTTTGTATTTAAATATATTTTTTTATTTCAGGGGGTTAGGCTATAATTATTTTTTTTCTATGATTTTTATTACAATAAGAGTTTGTGAGGGGGCTTTAGGCTTGTCAGTGCTGGTTACGATAATTCGTTCTTATGGTAACGATTATATTTTATCTTTTTCTTCTTTATGATAAAATTTTTATTGGTATTGATTTTTTTGATTCCATTATGCTTTTTAAATTATTTTTGGCTAATTCAATTTTTATTTTTCTTTATTACTTTTCTTTTTATACTAAATTTTAGCTTTAGCAATAGATTCATATATGTGTCTTATTTTCTTGGGTGCGATTTATTGTCTTATTGTTTAATTTTATTGAGATTTTGGGTTTGTTCATTGATGATTATGGCTAGGGAAAAGATTAAAAAGTTGTTAAACTATGAAAATTTATTTTTATTAACAATAATTTTTTTATTAATTAGTTTATTCGTTACCTTTTCTTCGCTAAATTTTTTTTTATTTTATTTATTTTTTGAGATCAGGCTTATTCCTACTTTAATCTTGATTATAGGGTGGGGTTACCAGCCTGAACGAATCGAGGCCGGAATGTACTTATTGTTTTACACTTTGCTGGTTTCTTTACCTATAATAATTTCAATTTTTTATTATTATGAGGTTTTTTTTACATTGGATTTTTTTTTAATAAGAGGAGCTTTGAAGAATGTATTGGCTTATTTTTGTGTAAATATAGTTTTTTTGGTCAAAATACCTATATTTTTTGTTCATTTATGACTACCCAAGGCCCATGTGGAGGCACCTGTTTCAGGCTCTATAATTTTGGCAGGTATTATACTAAAATTAGGGGGGTATGGTTTGTTGCGTGTAATAAAAATTTTTACAGAGACGGGCTTAAAACTAAATTTTGGCTTTGTGGTTGTTAGGTTAGTAGGAGGATTTTTTGTGTCTTTAATTTGTATTCGTCAGAGGGATGTAAAATCTTTAATTGCTTACTCTTCTGTTGCTCATATAGGTCTAGTTTTAGGGGGTATTATAACAATAAATATTTGGGGATTTTGGGGGGCTTTAACAATAATGTTAGCCCATGGTCTTTGTTCTTCCGGTCTTTTTTGTTTAGCAAACATTTCTTACGAGCGAGTGGGCAGGCGTAGTCTCTATTTAAACAAAGGGTTACTTAATATTATACCTAATTTATCTTTGTGGTGGTTTCTTTTATGCTCATCCAATATGGCAGCGCCTCCTTCTTTAAATTTATTGGGAGAGATTATGTTGATTAATAGATTAATTGGTTTCAGAAGGTTAAGAATATTGTTCTTGTCTCTATTATCTTTTTTTAGGGCGGTATATTCTTTATTTTTATATTCTTTTTCCCAACATGGGTGCTTTTATTCAGGAAATTTTTCTTTTTATCAAGGTGTTTATCGAGAATATTTATTGCTTTTTCTTCATTGGGTTCCTCTTAATTTATTAATTTTGAAAGGCGAGTACTTTTCTGTGTGAATCTAAAATTCAAATAGTTTATTAAAAATGCAGGTTTGTGGAGCCTGAGATGTAGATTATACTTTGGATAATTTTATCGATTTGTAAAATTTATTGGGGCTTATTCCTTGTATTTTCTTTAATTTTGTTTAATTTGGGTGTTTATTTTTTGGTAATTGATTTTAGGATAATTGTAGAATTCAATTTATTAAGATTAAACTCTTCTTCTTTTGTTATAACTATTTTGTTAGATTGGATGTCTCTATTGTTTATGAGATTTGTTTTATTTATTTCTTCTATAGTAATTTTTTATAGGGAAGAATATATACATGGGGATTTGTATTTAGGACGTTTTATTTTACTGGTGGTTATGTTTGTATTGTCTATAATACTTTTAATTATCAGACCAAATTTAATTTCTATTCTGTTGGGTTGGGATGGTTTGGGCTTGGTTTCTTATTGTTTAGTAATTTATTACCAAAATGTAAAATCTTTCAATGCTGGGATATTGACAGCTTTATCTAATCGTATTGGGGATGTGGCTTTATTAATATGTATTGCTTGGATATTAAATTATGGTAGATGAAACTATGTTTTTTATCTAGAGTTAGCTAAGGGGGATTCAATCATAATTTTTATTTCTTATATGGTAGTTTTAGCTGCTATAACTAAGAGAGCCCAGATCCCTTTCTCTTCGTGATTGCCTGCTGCTATAGCCGCTCCAACCCCAGTTTCTTCTTTAGTCCATTCTTCAACCTTAGTAACTGCCGGGGTTTATTTATTGATTCGTTTTAATTTTTCTTTTTCGGCGGGGTTGATGTTTGGTTTATTATTTATTTCAAGTATAACAATATTTATATCAGGTTTAGGGGCTAATTTCGAGTTTGATCTGAAAAAAATTATTGCTTTATCTACCTTGAGACAGTTAGGTCTGATAATGAGAATTCTTGCGTTAGGAGACTATAAGTTATCTTTTTTTCATCTATTAACTCATGCTTTGTTCAAGGCTTTGCTTTTTATGTGTGCCGGCAATATAATTCACGGGATGGGCAATTGCCAGGATATTCGTTTTATGGGGGGTTTAGTTAATCATATACCCCTAACTTGCACTTTTTTTAATATTTGTAATGTTTCTCTGTGTGGTCTGCCCTTTTTATCTGGATTTTATTCTAAGGATTTAGTTGTTGAGGTTATATCTATGCAAATTTTAAATGTTTACATTTATATAATTTTTTATTTATCGATTGGTTTAACAGTTTGTTATAGGTTTCGTTTAACTTATTATTCTTTAACAGGAGATTACAATTTTAGTAGATTAAATTGTTTAAGGGAAAAAAGATTCTTGATGCTAAAGGGCATAGGAGGCTTGATTTTTTTTGTTGTTTTTAGAGGTAGAATATTAATATGACTTATTTTTCCTACACCATATTTTATTTGTTTACCTTTTCTTTTTAAGTTGATGGCTCTAGTTATAATTGCCGTAGGGATGTGGCTGGGGTATGAAATAGCAAAATTTAAATTGAATTATTCTTTAAAGACTCTAAATTCTTTAACGATAAGAACATTTTTTGCTTCAATGTGGAATATACCTATTATTTCAACCTTGGGGGTTAATTATTACCCTGTTTATTTGGGGGAGGTCTACTCGAAAATTTTTGACCAAGGTTGATTAGAATATTATGGATCAAAAAATTTGGGCTATTCTCTAAGGGGCTATTCTAAATTTATTCAATTTTTGTCTGTTAATCACTTAAAAGTTTATTTTTTATTAACAGTGATTTGGATTATTTTCCTTTCTTTAAATATTTTTTATCTGAATAGCTTATATAAGAGCATGATATTGAAGATATCAAGGAAATAATTTATTTTTAGGTAAATTTATAAGATAAAATCTAATTTTACAATGAAAATGTAATGTTTTTTTTAAACTATATAAATAGAAATATAAACGAAATTTCATCGCTTAAGAATTAAGTTAGAAGCTTATTCTTGGATCTCATATTTCTTTAGCCAGAGGGGTGCCTCAATTTTATCATTAACAGTGATATACCTCTTTTTGGTTTTAGCTAAAAATAAGGATAAATTATCAAACTTTTAGGTCGAAACTAAATGCAATTTTTTGCTTCTTATTTAAGATAAATTGATTAATCAATACTTTTTAAGTGCAAATTAAATGTTATATTTAACTATTATCCTAGTAGGCTCAATTGAGGGCTCCCTGGTTTCATTCATGATATAGCCCTACTAAAAGAATGATCAGAAAAAATAGTAGGATAGAAGAGAAGCTTAGCACATTAGACAATTCAAGTGAGGAAATTATTGGGAGAAGGAGCGTGATTTCTACATCAAAAATTAAGAAGATTACAGCGATTAGAAAGAATTGTAAGGAGAATGGTAATCGGGCTGGTGTTTTAGGGTCGAAACCACATTCGAAAGGGCTTCTTTTTTCCCGGTCCTGGAAAGCTTTTTTTGAAATAAAATTTAATAAAATAACGAGAGCCAGGGAAATTAATAAAATTATGAGAGAAAGATTTACTAAAATTTTAATTATTCATACTAGATTCCTAGATTTTTTGATTGGAAGTCAAATATAATTTTTATATTATATAAATTATCTACCTCATCAGTAAACAGAAATATAAAGGAAAAGTCAGACTACGTCGACAAAATGTCAATATCAAGCTGCTGCCTCGAACCCGAAGTGATGAATGCAAGAAAAATGATTAAGGAAATGCCGGATTAGACAGACCAAGAGGAATGTTGTTCCAATAATAACATGAATTCCATGAAACCCTGTTGCTATAAAAAATGAGGAGCCGTAGGCAGCATCAGCAATGGTGAAAGGAGCTTCTAAGTATTCATAGCCCTGTAAAATGGTGAAATAAGCTCCTAGAGTTACGGTTAGAATTAATCCTTGAAGGGCTTGCTTGTAATCGTTTTCTATTAAAGCATGATGTGCTCAAGTGACCGTTAATCCAGAGGTTAATAGGATTAAAGTGTTCAGAAGAGGAATCTCAATAGGGTTAAAGGTTTGGATCCCTTTAGGGGGTCAGTTTATACCAAGTTCAACACTTGGGGATAAGGAATTGTGGAAGAACCCTCAAAAGAACGAAATAAAGAAAAATACTTCGGAGGTAATAAATAGAATTATACCTCAGCGTAGCCCAATTGTTACATTATAGGTGTGTAAACCTTGAAAGGTAGCTTCTCGGACAATATCTCGTCATCATTGATATATAACTAACCCAGTGATTGTGAATCCGATGAGAAGGAGGTCGTGTTGATAAAGGTGAAATCATTTAATTAAACCTATTATTGTTGTTATGGCTCCAAGAGCTCCTAGCAAGGGTCAAGGTCTAACATCTACTAGGTGGAAAGGATGATTTTTGTGTACTCTCATTAGTTTACTTCTCTTGAATATAAGGTTCTTAGAACAGCAAATACATATGATTGAATAATTGCAACAGCTGACTCCAGAATTAAAAGAAGAATTTGGGCGATAATCAGAAGGTTAATTAACACGAGGGTTAAGTTTGGCCCTGTATTTCCTAGTAGTGTTATTAAAAGGTGCCCTGCAATTATATTAGCAGATAGTCGAACGGCTAATGTTCCCGGACGAATAATATTCCTGATTGTTTCGATGCATACTATAAAAGGTATAAGTGCTGGAGGGGTTCCCTGGGGTACTAAGTGTGCAAATATATGAATTGTATTATTAATTCAACCAAAAATTATAAATCTTAATCATAAAGGTAATGCCAGGGATAGGGTTAAGACTAGGTGTCTTGTTCTTGTAAAAATATAGGGAAATAAACCTAGGAAATTGTTGAATAAAATTAATGTGAATAAGGAAACAAAAATAATGGTTCTTCCTTTAGAATTTTTATTTCCTAGTAAAACTTTAAATTCTTTGTGAAGAGTAATAATGATTTTGTTTCAAATTATTCTGAATCGGGAAGGGATTAATCAAAATCTTGCGGGGATAATTATTATTCCAATAAATGTTCTTGTTCAATTAAGAGACAATCCAAAATTAGTGGTTGGGTCGAAAGATGAAAATAGATTTGCTATCATTTTCAATTAAATGTTAATTTGATTTTTTTTGTCTTTGTTTCTTTAATCGGATAAATGAATGAGAAATAATTTATTCTGTTAAAGATAAGAAAAATTAAAGTAAAAAATAATATCAGGGTTAGTCATCCAAGAGGGGCTATTTGTGGAATTAAAAATTACTAATTTTTTAGTGATTTTAGCCTGACAAACTAATGTTATTTTTTAACTAAATTTTTCATTAGAAGTAGACGTTAATTTACTATAATATGGTTTAAAATTCCATTGCTTGCTTTCAGCCATCTAATGGGAGTTATTTTTTATTAACTCATTGGACAAAATATTTAGAGGGAATTCTTTCAATTACAATAGGTATGAATCTATGATTTGCTCCACAGATTTCTGAACATTGACCATAAAATAAACCTGGTCGTCTAAGGGTGAATCCAGCTTGGTTAAGTCGCCCAGGTGTTGCATCAATTTTTACCCCTAACGATGGTACTGTTCATGAATGAATTACATCTGCGGCTGTAACAATAATTCGGATTTGAGTTTCGAATGGGATAACTATTCGATTGTCCACATCTAATAGACGAAAATTGAAAGGTTTTATTTCTCTAATTGGGGTTATATAAGAATCAAATTCGATATTTTTGAAATCAGAATATTCGTAGGATCAGTATCATTGGTGGCCGATGGCTTTCACGGTTACAAGGGGGTTATTAATTTCGTCTAGAATGTAGATTAATCGTAGTGATGGTAAAGCGATAAAAATTAGTGTTACAGCTGGAAGGATGGTTCAAATAATTTCAATTGATTGCCCTTCAAGGAGAAAGCGGTAAGTGAATTTGTTGATAAACAGAGTTAAGAGAACTTGTCCAACTAGGACAGTAATAATTACTAAAATTATAAGGGTGTGATCATGAAAGAAAGATAATTGTTCTATAAGGGGGTTAGCCCTGTCTTGAAGAAGGAGAGTTTTTCATGTTGCAATTTCTAAAAAAAGTTTAAACTTTATTTTTGGGGTTTAAGTCCATTGCACTAATCTGCCATATTAGAAGTTGGCAGTTAAAATAGGTAATTCAGAGTATCTATGTTCGGCAGGAGGTAAATTTTGTAATCATTCAATGGATGTAATTATTCTTAGCGTGGCCAGTGTTTTTCGTTGAACTACAAAGGCTTCTCATAGAGTGTATAGAAGATAAATTACTCCTACTAATGAAATTAGCGACCCAATGGAGGAAACTATGTTTCATAGGGTAAATGCATCTGGGTAGTCTGAGTAACGTCGAGGTATACCTCTTAGGCCTAGGAAATGTTGGGGGAAGAATGTTAAGTTCACACCAATAAATATGATTAGGAATTGGGTTTTTAGATATTTATTGTTTAGTGTTAATCCTGTAAATAGAGGGAATCATTGAACTAGCCCTGCTATGATAGCAAATACTGCCCCTATGGATAATACGTAATGGAAATGGGCTACTACATAGTAAGTGTCGTGCAGAATAATATCCAGTGATGAATTAGCAAGGACAACCCCTGTTAATCCTCCCACAGTAAATAGGAAGACAAATCCTAGTGCTCACAGAGTTACTGGTCTGTAAGAAATCTGTGTTCCATGAATTGTGGCCAGTCATCTGAATACTTTAATACCTGTCGGTACTGCAATAATTATTGTTGCTGAAGTAAAGTAGGCTCGGGTGTCTACATCTATTCCTACAGTAAACATGTGGTGTGCCCAAACAACAAATCCTAGAAGGCCGATTGCTATTATGGCGTAAATTATTCCTAAGGTTCCGAAGGCTTCTTTTTTACCTCTTTCTTGCCTAACGATATGAGAAATTATCCCAAATCCTGGTAGGATTAGAATGTAAACTTCTGGGTGCCCGAAGAATCAGAATAAGTGTTGGTATAGGATGGGATCTCCACCCCCTGCTGGGTCAAAGAATGAGGTGTTTAAATTTCGGTCTGTCAAAAGTATAGTGATTGCTCCAGCTAGAACTGGCAAGGATAAAAGAAGCAGAATGGCGGTAATTGTTACTGCTCACACGAACAATGGTATTTGATCTGCTTTTATACCTGTAGGGTGTATATTGATTACGGTTGTAATAAAATTGGCTGCACCTAGAATTGATGAAATACCCGCTAGATGCAATCTGAAAATGGCTAAATCAACAGATGCCCCGGCGTGGGCAACATTAGCTGCTAAAGGGGGGTAAACAGTTCAGCCTGTGCCGGCACCTTTTTCTACAATTCTTCTTATTACAAGAAGGGTTAATGATGGGGGTAAAAGTCAAAATCTTATGTTGTTTATCCGAGGGAAGGCTATATCGGGGGCTCCTAATATAAGTGGAACTAATCAATTTCCGAATCCTCCAATTATTACAGGCATAACTATAAAAAAAATTATAATGAAAGCATGGGCGGTAACAATTACATTGTAGATTTGGTCATCTCCAATAAGTGATCCAGGATTGCCTAATTCTGATCGAATCAGAACTCTTATTGAGGTTCCTACTATTCCTGATCATGCTCCAAAAATTAAATATAATGTTCCGATGTCTTTGTGGTTTGTGGAAAATAATCATTTGTTCGGTAAAGTGGCTGAGTTAGGCAGTAAATTGTAAATTTATTAACGAAATAAATATTTCCTTTACCAGGTTTTTTAGTCAATTATGATTTTAAATTGCAAATTTAAAGGTAAAATTTTTTTTAAAAGCCTTTAAGGCTTAGAAAAATTCTCCTGTTTTCAGCTTTGAAGGCTACTAGTTTGTGTAACTTAAATCCTTATAAGTTACTGAAGATTAGGGTGCATGCGATTAGCCCGGCTAGGGAGATAAAGTTGATTGATAGAACGAGAAATTTGTTAGGAATATTTTCTTTTAAGACCAGAGTTTCTTGGGAATTAATTACTATTGTCGAGAATGAAATTCGTAAGTAAAAATAGAGCGTGATTAATGTCAATACAATTAGGATTAGACTGATAAATATAAAATTGTTTTGTACTAAATTATTGATTGTTAATCATTTGGGGAAAAATCCCAGGAAGGGGGGGAGTCCTCCTAAGGATAAAAAGTTTAGAATGAATAGAAATTTTATTGATTTTCTTTGATTTAGAGAATTAAAAAGTTGTTTTAAATAAAATGTGTTTAGTAATCAAAATACAATGACAATATTGATTGTGATAATTGAATAAACTAGAAAATAAATTAATCAAATTGATTGCGAATTTAATATTCCTCCGATTATTCATCCAATATGGTTGATTGAGGAGTAAGCTATAATTTTCCGTAGCCTAATTTGGTTAAGCCCTGCGATTCCTCCAATAATTGATGAAAATAGAATAATTATAGATAGGAATAGGGTTATATTTAAGTGGTATATTAATAGAACTATAGGGGCTAGTTTTTGCCAGGTTAATATAATTAAGCAATTTGATCATCTAAGCCCTTCTATAACTTCTGGAAATCAAGCGTGGAAGGGTGCGGCTCCTATTTTAGTTAGGAGGGCAGAATTTATAATTATTATTGAGTAAAATTCGGGTTGTGTTGTTAAAAATTCTCTAATGTTAAATGACAATAGTATAGAGAATAAAAGAATAGATGACGCCAATGCCTGTGTAATGAAATATTTTAGGGCAGATTCGGAAGGGTAAAGATTTTTTGTTTCTCTCAATAGGGGGATGATTGAAAGAAGATTAATCTCTAGACCGATTCATATTCCTATTCATGAGTAGGCGGAAATGGCAATTAGTGATCCAGCAATAAGGGTGACGAAAAAAAGAAGCTTGTAAAATTGTCTGATTAAAAAGAAAAGGATTGGGACCTTTATAAATGGGGTATGAACCCAGTAGCTTTATTAGCTTATCTTTTTACACTTTAGTATATGATGTATATAGGTTTTTGATACCTAAGGGGTTGGTTTGATTCTTTCAAGTGTAAGTATAGGTAGGTAAAACCTACATATTTAATTCTATCAAAATTATCCTTTTTCAGGCACTATACT